GGCGACGTGGCTGTGATACGCTATTCACAACAATCTGATTTTCGTCGAAATATAATCAAGGGTTCCATGCGTGCTCAAAGACGTAAAATTTTTATTTGGAAATTGTTTCAAGCAAATATACATTCCCCACTTTTTTTAGACAAAATAAAAAAATTATCTTTTTTTTCTTGGAATTTTGATAGATTAATTAAAATAATTTTTAAAAATTCTATGGAAAAAAAACCAGAATTTCAGATTTCTGGCTACCGCGAGAAAGAATTCAAGGAAAAATTATTAAGGGAAAAAAAGTTACAGGAAGAGAAGACAATAAGGAACGAAGAAAAAATAAAGAAAAAAACAAGAAAAGAAAATAGACGAATAGAAATAGCCGAAGCCTGGGATACCGTTCCGTTTGCTCAAATACTAAGGGGTTTGGTGTTAATAACTCAGTCAATTTTTAGAAAGTATATTCTATTTCCTTTATTGATAATAGCAAAAAATGTTGGTCGTTTACTGTTCTTGCAACGCCCTGAGTGGTCAGAAGATTTCGACGAATGGAATAAAGAGCGGCATGTTAAATGTACCTATAATGGTGTTCAATTATCAGAAAACGAATTTCCTAAAAATTGGTTAACAGACGGTATTCAGATAAAGATAGTATTTCCTTTCTGTCTAAAACCTTGGCACATAACTAGGATACGACCTTCTCGCCGAGATCAAATAACAAAAAAAGAACAAAATCAAATAGATAATTCTTGTTTTTTAACAGTTTGGGGGACGGAAACTGATCTTATTTTTGGTCCTTCCCGAAAACGCCCTTCTTTTTTTAAACCTATTTTTAAACAATTCGAAAAAAAAATTCGAAAATTTACTAAACTTCAAGCAGAAAAAATAGAATTTTATCTAAAGTTTCCAAATAAAAGAAAAAATTGGATTATTGAAATCCTTCTATTTTTAAAAAAAAAAATGTTAACCGGAAATCCAATTCTAGTATTTTGGTTGAGAGAAAAATCGAATGAAAGAAAAAACGAAAAAGATTCGATAAACAATAACTATATAATTCATGAATCATCCATTCAAACCCAATTCCTGAATTGGGCAAATTCTTCAGTGACAGAAACAAAAATGAAAGATTTGGCTAATAAAACAAGGCTAATCAAAAATCAAATAGAAAAAATTTCAAAAGACAATAGAAAACGAAATATTAATTCTAACAAAACGCGCTATGGTACTAAAAGATTCGAATCATCTAAAAATACGGGTCAAATAATAAAAAGAGGAAATGCTCGATTAACTCATAAAACAAATTATATTTTGAAATTCATTAGGGAAAAGATATACGTAGATATATTTCTATATATCATTAATATTCCCAGACTTAATACAAAACTTTTTCTTGAATCAACAAAAAACTTGATTGATAAATCCATTTCTAATAATAAAAAAAATAATGAAAGAATTAATAAAACAACTAAAAATAAAATTCATTTTATTTCGAATATAAAAAAAGCATTTTTGCCTTTTCTTAGTAATCATAAAATTACTAAGAATTTACGGATTCTTTCTGATTTTTCGCCTTTGTCACAAGCCTACGTATTTTACAAATTATCCCAAGCCAAAACTTTTGACTTATACTTATATAAGTTAAAAACTGCCCTTCAGTATCGTGGAATATCCTTATTTCTTAAAAATGAAATAAAAAATTATTTTGGAACCCAAGGAATAATTTCTTCCGAGATAAAGACTCAAAAACTTGCGAATTCTGGAATGAACCAATGGAAAAACTGGTTAAAATTGAAAAGTAATTATCAATATGATTTATCCCAGATAAAATGGTCGCAATTATTAGTACCACAAAAATGGCGAAATAGAGTAACTCAACATTGTGAGGTTGAAAATACAAATAATTACGAACCCCTTTTATTCGTATTACCAAATCAAAAATCCAATTTTAAAAAGAATTATAGATATGATGTTTTATCATCTAAATTTGTTTATTATGAAGATAAAAACGATTCATATAGATATATTTATGAGGTCCCATTCCAAATAAATAAGACCAAAAATTTTTTTTATACTTATAATAACAGCATAAATAAAGACAAATTCATTGACATGTGGTGGAATATCCCTATCACTGATTATTTAGGAATCAAAAACATTATGGAAATGGATATAGAGAAAAATACCCCTAGAAAATATTTTGATTTGAAAATTCTTCATTTTTGCCTTAGAAAGAAAATCGAGATTGATACCTGGGTTGATATCAGTACTGGCAAGAACGAAAATACTAAAACGGAACTTAAGAATTATCAAATTGTTGATAAAATTGATCCGAAAGGTATTTTTTATCTGCCAATTTATCAAGAACCTAACCAATCCCATAAAAAAAAAAACTTTTTTGATTGGATGGGAATGAATAAAGAAATACTCAGTCGTCCCATATCAAATCTGGAATTTTGGTTTTTCTCCGAATTTGTCTTATTTTATAATGCATATAAAAGAAAACCGTGGATTATACCAATTTATTTTCTTTTTTCAAATTCGAATGTAAGTCAAAATGTTAGTGCAAACAAAAACATCAATAGAAAGAAAAAAACGAATCCTTTTATACCAATACCATCAAATGAAAATGAAAAAAAATATTTTGAATCCGAAAATCAGAATCACGACGAAAACGAACTTATAAGTCAAGAAACTCTTGGATCAGATGTCCAAGAAGACTCTGAATCTGTTCTCTCAAATGTAGAAAAAGATATTGAAGAAGATTATACAGGATCAGATATGAAAAAACCTAGAAAGAAAAAACAATCTAAGAGTGGTACCGAAACAGAAAGGGAACTTTTAGTGAAAAGATATTTCGTTTTTCAATTGAGATGGGATAAAGGTTTGGAGCAAAAACTGTTCAATAATATCAAAGTATATTGTCTCCTGCTTAAATTGATAAATCCAATAGACGTTGCTATATCCGCTCTAGAAAGAAAAGAAATGAATATAGATCTAATACCAAGTAACAAGGGTTTAGTTTGTACAGGATTGGTGCAAAAGGGCCTATTGATGATTGAACCAGTTCCTCTGTTTGTAAAAGTCGATGGACAATTTATTATGTATCAAACCATAGGTATTTCATTGGTTCATAAAAGTAAACACCCCAAAAATCAAAAAAGATACAATGAAAATGTTGCTAAAAAAATTTTTTGTGAAAGAGACAAAAGCAATTTTGATTTGCTTGCTCCGGAAAATATTTTCTCGGCTAGACGTCGTCGAGAATTGAGAATTCGAATTTGTTTGAATTCAAGGAATAATAATGGTATGAATACAAAGCCAACCTTTTATAACAGAAATCGGCTAAGTAGTCCATTTTTTGATGAAAACAAAAATCTTGATCAAGATAAAAATACACTTAGAAAATTAAAATTCTTTCTTTGGCCAAATTATAGATTAGAAGATTTAGCTTGTATGAATCGGTATTGGTTTGATACTAATAACGGAAGCCGTTTTAGTCTATTAAGAATCCATATGTATCCACAATTAAAAATGCATTTATGATCGAGTTGTCTTATAAATTCCCTATTATTTATTTGGTAGAGAAATAGATGGACACACCTTGTAGTACATTACATTCTGATACATGATACTAATTCAATGAAGAATAAATTGGATCTTGAAACAAATCAATATAATTTTCTTTATTAAGTTTCTTTGATAAACTGTATCAATAAGGTATTGTATATACCAGATTAAAATAGCTAGCATTATTATTACTGATCGGTAAAATCCCATATTTTGTAAAAATAAAAAAGGTAAGGAAGGTTAAGAATTTATGAAAAAAAATTCATTCATATCTGTTATTTCGAATGAAAAAAAAGAAGAAAACAAAGGATCTGCTGAATTTCAAGTCTTCTGTTTTACCAATAAGATACAAAGACTTACTTCACATTTGGAATTGCACAAAAAAGATTATTCATCTCAGAGAGGTCTACGAAAAATTCTGGGAAAACGTCAACGATTACTGGCTTATTTGTCAAAGAAAAACGGAGTACGTTATAAAGAATTAATCAGTCAATTGAAGATTCGAGAACTAAAAACACGTTAATTTGAAGAGTCATTTTGAATTATTTGATTTATTAGGTCTTGAATTTTGATGAACTTCTTTTTATTTTCAGTAATTCATGGAAAAATGAATTCGTGAAAGAATGAATCGGGGAAAACCTATGACTGTACCAACTTCCAGAAAAGACCTCATGATAGTCAATATGGGCCCTCACCATCCATCAATGCATGGCGTTCTCCGACTCATCGTTACTTTAGACGGTGAAGATGTTATTGACTGTGAACCGATCGTGGGTTATTTACACAGAGGTATGGAAAAAATTGCGGAAAACCGAACAATTATACAATATCTGCCTTATGTAACACGTTGGGATTATTTAGCTACTATGTTTACAGAAGCAATAACTGTAAATGGACCCGAACAATTGGGAAATATTCAAATACCTAAAAGAGCTAGCTATATCAGAGTGATCATGTTGGAATTAAGTCGTATAGCTTCTCATTTGTTATGGCTAGGCCCCTTTATGGCAGATATTGGTGCACAGACCCCCTTTTTCTATATCTTCAGAGAAAGAGAATTGATATACGATTTATTCGAAGCTGCCACTGGTATGAGAATGATGCATAATTATTTTCGTATTGGAGGAGTAGCTGCCGATCTACCTTATGGATGGATAGATAAATGTTTAGATTTTTGTGATTATTTTTTAATAGGACTTGCTGAATACCAAAAACTTATTACACGAAATCCTATTTTTTTAGAACGAGTTGAGAACGTGGGGATTATTGGGGGGGAAGAAGCACTAAATTGGGGTTTATCAGGACCAATGCTACGAGCTTCCGGAATACAATGGGATCTTCGTAAAGTGGATCATTATGAGTGTTACGACGAATTCGATTGGGAAGTCCAATGGCAAAAAGAAGGAGATTCATTAGCTCGTTATTTAATACGAATCGGTGAAATGGCAGAATCCATAAAAATTATTCAACAAGCTTTAGAAGGAATTCCAGGGGGTCCCTATGAGAATTTAGAAATCCGACGCTTTAATAGGATAAAATATCCTGAATGGAATGATTTTGAATATCGATTTATTAGTAAAAAACCATCTCCTGCTTTTGAATTGTCGAAGCAAGAACTTTATGTAAGAGTCGAAGCCCCAAAAGGCGAATTAGGGATATTTTTGATAGGAGATCAGAATGTTTTTCCTTGGCGATGGAAAATTCGCCCGCCGGGTTTTATCAATTTGCAAATTCTTCCTCAGTTAGTTAAAAAAATGAAATTGGCTGATATTATGACGATACTAGGTAGCATAGATATCATTATGGGAGAAGTTGATCGTTGAAATGATAATTGATACAACAAAAGTACAAGCTATCAATTCTTTTTCCAAATTGGAATCCTTAAAAGAAATTTATGGAACTATATGGATGCTTTTCCTGATTTTGATTCTCGTATTGGGAATCACAATAGGTGTGCTAGTAATTGTGTGGTTAGAAAGAGAAATATCTGCAGGTATACAACAACGTATTGGACCCGAGTATGCAGGCCCTTTGGGAATTCTTCAAGCTCTGGCAGACGGAACAAAACTACTTTTTAAAGAAAACCTTCTTCCCTCTCGAGGCGATACGTATTTATTTAGTATCGGGCCTTCTATAGCAGTCATATCAATTCTACTAAGTTATTCAGTAATTCCTTTTGGTTCTCGCCTTGTTCTAGCCGATCTCAGTATTGGTGTTTTTTTATGGATCGCCATTTCAAGTATTGCTCCCATTGGACTTCTTATGTCAGGATATGGATCAAATAATAAATATTCTTTTTTAGGTGGTCTACGGGCAGCTGCTCAATCAATTAGTTATGAAATACCATTAACTCTATGTGTGTTATCAATATCTCTACGTGTGATTCGTCGAGACATCGGTCTTCCCTTGCCTTATTTCTTTTTAGGTTTCTAAAAGAATAAAAATGAAATGTATTCGATAATATCTTATTTTTTTTTTTTCATTGATCGGGTTGATAAACTAAACCAGATAGTTAGATGAGTGAAAGAAAACAGCTTTGAAATTTGCAGTAAAAAGTCGACTCTCATTGCCTATGTACAAGGGTTAAACAAAAAGAAACATAAGCAGTCAAAGCTGTTTTTCCCCCAAGATTGGTTAATTAGTCATCCTGACTTGAAGCGGGTTGAAAAGAACAATTCTATGGAGTTTTTGCACTCTTTTTTTCTTTGTATTAAAATACACGGCATGAATTACCATAGAGGTTTAACAAAAATGAGTGGATGATTAGGAACACCAAAGTACACAAAGGATTTGTAATAGAGATTATGTAAATTATCCAAAGATATTTTTTTACATAAAAGAAAGTTGAGGCTTTAAATTGGTAGAAACGATCAAGCAGTACTCCCATAAATTCCGATCCAGAGTATGCTCCTATCCGCCGATTAAGTGAATAACTATCAGGAACGAATTAATCCTTTACTGTTGATTTTCAGCCTCAACAAAAGAAATAAGAGGGACGAAAAAAAAAAGGATATAAATGGAATTGTAAAAAAAGAGCTTTTTCCGATATCCATTTGATATTGTTAAAATAAAAGTTGTACTTTTTTTTTATTCAAAGATTAAGTTATTACTCAACAAAAAGAACGGAGATTCTTAAAAGTTAGTTAAAGTAAAGGATGAGATCAATTCCGAAGCACTTGTTAGAGTATAGCAGACAGAATTTCATTGGTCTAATTCAGGACTTTTCAATTGATTTTCAATTTCATTTTTTTATTTCTTCTACAAACAGATCAAGATTGAAAAAATATCGAATCAGTCCTTAGATTTATTTATGGCTCTTGAGGAGCCGTATGAGATGAAAATCTCATGTACGGTTCTGTAATAGCGATGACAAGAGTAATCTTCTCATCGACTATGATTATCTAACAGTTTAAGTACAGTTGATATAGTTGAGGCGCAGTCAAAATATGGCTTTTGGGGATGGAATTTGTGGCGGCAACCTATAGGGTTTATAGTTTTTATAATTTCTTCGCTAGCTGAATGCGAGAGATTGCCTTTTGATTTACCAGAAGCAGAAGAAGAATTAGTAGCAGGTTATCAAACCGAATATTCGGGTATTAAATTTGGTTTATTTTATGTTGCGTCTTATCTAAATCTACTAATCTCTTCACTATTTGTAACCGTCCTTTACTTGGGTGGTTGGAATCTTTCTATTCCACACATACACATCTCTGACTTTTTTGAAATAAATAAACTACATGGAGTCTTTGGAACGACAATTAGTATTTTCATTACATTAGCTAAAACTTTTTTGTTCTTGTTCATTTCTATCACAACAAGATGGACTTTACCTAGACTGAGAATAGACCAATTACTAAATCTTGGATGGAAATATCTTTTACCTATTTCTTTAGGTAATCTATTATTAACAACTTCTTCCCAACTCCTTTCATTATAAATTCTAAAAAAAAAGAATATTTTATATTCACTCTAACTTAAATTTACAACTTGTTACAAACAAGAGAAAGAAATAAATTTTTATTTTTTTTTTATTGATATTTACTATATGTTCCCTATGGTAACTGGGTTCATCAATTATGGACAACAAACAATACGTGCGGCAAGGTATATTGGTCAAGGTTTTATGATTACCCTATCCCACGCTAACCGTTTACCCGTAACTATTCAATATCCTTATGAAAAATTGATCACATCAGAGCGTTTTCGTGGTCGAATTCACTTTGAATTTGATAAATGCATTGCTTGTGAAGTATGTGTTCGTGCATGTCCTATAGATTTACCCGTTGTTGACTGGAAATTGGAAACGGATATTCGAAAGAAACGGTTGCTTAATTACAGCATTGATTTCGGAATTTGTATATTTTGTGGTAATTGTGTTGAGTATTGTCCAACAAATTGTTTATCAATGACCGAAGAATATGAACTTTCGACTTATGATCGTCACGAATTAAATTATAATCAAATTGCTCTGGGCCGTTTACCAATATCAATAACCGATGATTACACAATTCGACCAATTTTGAACTCGCCTCAACCAAAAGAGAAATTCTGTGATTGAAGAACAATTGCCAATTATTAAATTTCGTTTTTTTTTTTTCTTGTTCAATAACTAGAAATTGTGATTATTTAATATTCCTATTAATTTAATATTCCTATTAATCCGTGAAAATTGCAACTTTATTTTTATTTAAAATATGTTTATTGTAACTATAATGGTTAATGCTTTTCAATAGGTTTAGTTGCGAACTACCCTTTCAACTAAAAAAGAATGTGCTGGGTCCAATAACTTTACTTTACTCACATCAAGTCATACGCATTAGCATTTAACAATTAGAAATGTATAAACCTCATTTTTCCTGTTCAAGTCAATAAGATCATGAAATATTCCGATTTTTTTATCTTTTATTTTACATATAATGGATTTACCTGGACCAATACATGATTTTCTTTTAGTCTTTCTGGGGTCGGGTCTCATATTAGGTGGTCTAGGAGTAGTATTATTTACTAATACAATTTTTTCTGCCTTTTCGCTGGGATTGGTTCTTGTTTGTATATCTTTATTCTATATTCTAGCAAATTCCCATTTTGTAGCTTCTGCACAACTCCTTATTTATGTGGGAGCTATAAATGTATTAATAATATTTGCTGTAATGTTCATGAATGGTCCGGAATATGACACAGATTTTCATCTGTGGACTGTTAGTGACGGGGTTACTTTATCGGTTTGTACAAGCCTTTTTGTTTCATTAATTATTACTATTCTAAATACGTCCTGGTATGGAATTATTTGGACTACAAAATCAAATCAGATTCTCGAACAAGATTTGATAACCGCTAGTCAACAAATAGGAATTCATTTATCAACCGATTTTTTTCTTCCATTTGAACTCATTTCAATAATTCTTTTAGTTGCTTTAATAGGTGCAATTACCGTGGCTCGTCAATAATAATTTTTTCCCGAAAAAAATTCGATTTTATCATATTCATTTTTATTTTAGTCAACAAAATCGGGTTAATTTTTATTTTATTATTTTTTTTCTCTTAATTTTTTGAGTCTGACTTGTTATATTCGAGTCAATCAAATTGGTTTAATTGTTGTTCATATTGAAATGAATAGAAATTGGTAAGGAGTTGGTCAATGATACTCGAACATGTACTTGTTTTGAGTGCTTTTTTATTTTCGATCGGGATTTATGGATTAGTCACGAGTCGAAATTTGGTTCGGGCTCTTATGTGCCTTGAACTTATATTGAATGCAGTTAATCTAAATTTTGTAACATTTTCTGATTTTTTTGATAGTCGCCAATTAAAAGGAAACATTTTCTCAATTTTTGTTATAGCTATTGCAGCAGCTGAAGCAGCTATTGGCCCGGCTATTGTTTCTTCAATTTATCGTAACAGAAAATCAATTCGTATTAATCAATCAAATTTATTGAATAAATAGTATTTATTGTTTAATTAATTTCATTTTATTATTATATATTATAAAATAATTAGAAAATCAAAATAAAATGAAATTCGATTCTAGAAACGGAAATTTGAATATTCATCAATTCAAATGAGATTACTAGATATTGCACCTTAAGATATACTTCCAAAAATGTAATAAATAAATAAAATAAATAAAAGTATTTTGGATCTCTTTTCGATTTCTCTATTTTATTTTGATTTTCTAATTATTCTAATAAGTCGCCGATCCAATCCAGAAGTAGATTGATTCAAAAAATTCTGGGAAATCATTGATTCGTCTGGTCATTTATTCGTTTGGTATTTGAATATGTATTTCATTTACTTTACTAGAGAACTAGATTGAAAATTAATGAACTTATAAAAAATTATAGACCCAATGTCACATTCAGTTAAGATTTATGATACGTGTATAGGATGTACTCAATGTGTCCGAGCTTGCCCCACCGATGTATTAGAAATGATACCTTGGGATGGATGTAAGGCTAAACAAATAGCTTCTGCTCCAAGGACAGAGGATTGTGTTGGTTGTAAGAGATGTGAATCTGCTTGTCCGACAGATTTTTTAAGCGTTCGGGTTTATTTATGGCATGAAACAACCCGCAGTATGGGTCTAGCTTATTGATACGTTTCCGAAAATTCCATTTGAATCCATTTATTTTATTTGGATTTTTTTTACCGACAAAAACCCGTACCCAAAAAGAAATATATTTCTTTTTGGGTACGGGTTTTTTTGGCCCAAGTGTATCTTGTCTTTACTACGAATTTTTTTCCCTGGTTAACAACAATTGTAGTTTTACCCATATTTGCGGGTTCTTTAATTTTCTTATTTCCTCATAGAGGAAATAAGGTTATTCGTTGGTATACTATAGGTATATCGGTTCTAGAGCTCCTTCTAACAACCTATGCGTTTTGTTATCATTTCCAACTGGACGATTCATTAATCCAACTGGCAGAAGATTATAAATGGATCCATTTTTTTGATTTTCATTGGAGATTAGGAATCGATGGACTTTCGGTAGGACCCATTTTACTGACAGGATTCATCACCACTTTAGCCACTCTAGCGGCTTGGCCAGTTACTAGAGATTCTCGATTATTTCATTTCCTAATGTTAGCAATGTACAGTACTCAAATAGGATCATTTTCGTCCCGAGACCTTTTACTTTTTTTCATAATGTGGGAATTAGAATTAATTCCGGTTTATCTCCTTTTATCGATGTGGGGAGGAAAGAAACGTCTCTACTCTGCTACGAAATTTATTTTGTATACTGGAGGGGGGTCCATTTTTCTATTACTGGGAGTTTTGGGTATTGGTTTATATGGTTCCAATGAACCAACATTAAATTTGGAAACATTAGCTAATCAATCGTATCCTGTAGCATTAGAAACAATATTCTATGTTGGATTTTTTATTGCTTTTGCTGTCAAATTGCCCATTATACCTTTACATACATGGTTACCAGATACCCACGGAGAAGCACATTACAGTACTTGTATGCTTCTGGCTGGAATCTTATTAAAAATGGGAGCATACGGATTGATTCGGATCAATATGGAGTTATTACCTCATGCTCATTCTATATTTTCTCCTGGGTTGATGATAATAGGCACAATCCAAATAATCTATGCAGCTTCAACATCTCCCGGACAACGTAATTTAAAAAAAAGAATAGCTTATTCCTCTGTATCTCACATGGGTTTCATAATTATAGGAATTAGTTCTATAACCGACACAGGGCTTAATGGGGCCATTTTACAAATAATTTCTCATGGATTTATTGGTGCTGCGCTGTTTTTCTTAGCAGGAACTAGTTACGATAGAATACGTCTTGTTTATCTCGACGAAATGGGCGGAATAGCAATTCCCATGCCAAAAATATTCACACTCTTCAGTAGCTTTTCAATGGCATCCCTTGCACTACCAGGCATGAGTGGTTTTATTGCAGAATTAATAGTCTTTTTTGGACTAATTACCAGCCAAAAATATCTATTAATACCAAAACTACTAATTACTTTTGGAATGGCAATTGGAATGATATTAACTCCTATTTATTCATTATCTATGTCACGTCAAATGTTCTATGGATATAAATTATTTAATAGTACAAACTCTTACTTTTTTGATTCTGGTCCGCGAGAGTTGTTTGTTTCGACTTCTATCTTTCTACCGGTAATTGGGATCGGCATTTACCCGGATTTCGTTCTCTCACTATCAGTTGAGAAAGTGGAAGCTATTTTAGCCAATTTTTTTTATAGATAGATTTCATTTCATTTACTGAAATGAAAAAGAAAAATGGAATCGGAATTCTAATGAGGCATGTTTGACATTGGTGAGAACCGTTTAAATCATGGTTTAAATGGTTCTCACCTGTTTATAAGAAACTTAGTTACGCCTTTATATTTGTATTCGTAGAGCCTTTTCTTCCATTTAATTAAGCGTTAATGTAAATGAACCATAACTATGTAGCCCTATTCCTAATAGATTGACCCCAAAATAGCATATCCAAATTATAAGAAAGCCTATAAAAGCCACAATTGCAGAACTTGCACTTCGCAAATTTCTATTTGTTCGAAGATGTAAATAAATTGCAAATATGGTCCAAGTGATAAATGCCCAAGTTTCTTTTGGATCCCAATTCCAATACGACCCCCATGCCTCGTTGGCCCATACTGCTCCTGAAAGAATACCTATGGTTAAAAAGATAAATCCTAAACTAATAACACGATAACTCCAATGATCCAGCTGTTCAATCAACTGGGATCTGTAATAATTTCGAACATAAAAGGGCGAAGCGGTTTGGACAAGATTTATTTTTTCATTCATGCATTGAATCTCGCCGAAGAAAAATGACTCATTTAATACATGTTCTCGTTTCTTAAAAAGCCTTATTATATCTTTTTGAAATGTAATGGTTAGAAGTGTTACTGATAATAATGATCCACATAAAAGAGCTGCATAACCCAATACCATCATACTTACATGCATCATTAACCACTGAGATTGGAGAGCGGGTACTAATATTGCGGATTGATGCATTTCAGGCAAGAAGTCCGACGTGGCAAATCCTTGAGTCAAAATAGCACTTGGAGCAGTTATTGCACTTAAAGAATTTTTCGTTTTTTTAAAAAAATATGGAATCAGATGAATAAGGTAGAAACTCCAAGAAAGGAAGATTAATGATTCATATAGATCACTTAATGGAAAATGTTTCCAATAAACCCAACGAGTAATTAATAATCCTGTTATACAGAAAAAATTAACTATCATTCCGTTTTCTAATGAATTATATAGTCCTACTATTTCATTAATTAAGAAAGTTAGCAAATGGAGTATAATTACAACGGAAACCATGGAAAAGGAAATATGAGTTAAAATATGTTCTAAAGTGGCAAAAATCATAATATAAAATTAAAAAAAAAATTCATTTTCATTCTTTATTATAGGTTATAGGGCTATTAAAAATTTTTGAGAATTTGTAAGATGCCATGCCGCCACTCGGACTCGAACCGAGATGCTCTCGCACTGCTTCCTAAGAGCAGCGTGTCTACCAATTTCACCATAGCGGCTTGTTTGAAATCATAATAGCTCGTTTTTTTTTATTCGTCGAGATGAATTCATTACAATATTTCATTGTTTGAACCATTTGAATTTTGGTTTGCAAATGCTTTTTTATTTTTTTATTCATTAATTGAAAGGGTTCATATTAATAAATAATAATAACATCCTTTCTTTGTTTTTTTTTTTTTTATTGTATTGTGACAAAACCCTTTTTTATTGTATTGTGACAAAACCCATAGAAATAGGTTGATGGGGAAAAAATCCCCATCTTATAAATGAGAAAATAGACGAAAAAAAAGATGATGAAATAGTCTCTATATAAATTGTTTTTCAAACAAAAACAAAAAGTACTTTTTGAGAGTCGACATAAGCATTATTATTCTCCATAACATAAGAAAAAAAGTTCCAATTTTCTATAGTTTGAAACATTAAATTAATTAGTAAATGCAAACCTATTGAAATCATTTATTTTTGATTCTAAAAAAAAATGAAATTATTCAGAATGTTTTATACGATTTTTCTTCGAGTCAAGTTGATTTCGATTATTTCAAGGTTTGATTACTTATTTTTTGTACAAAAAAACTTTTTGAATTCCCGGTAGAAATAGATTTTGCTAACGAAAAGGCTTTTAATGCTGCCCAATACCCCTTTTTTTTCCAAATATTTTTACGAATACGTTTTTTGTAAATCGAAGTACGTTTTTTTGGAACTGCCATTTCAAATTGAATTGATTACACAATGTTATATTTGGATGTGAAAGACATCTATTGTTCAACCGAATCTTTCTTTTTTATGTATTATCTATGTATTTATATTCTAGACGATACCCTCTTTATTTTTATTACATTTTTGTACATTTTTGAAATAGAAAAACATAATATACCTCGAAACGAGAAATATATTTTCTCGTTTCGAGGTATATCTCTATTTCTTTTTGTTGTGTTACGCTTAATTTCTATGTATCTATGTACGTAAAAAATTACATCGAAAACTTTAAGAACCCTGCCCGTAATTGTAATTAGATCTTAATTGAAAACCTTCCATTCGTTCTTAAAAAGAAAATATATCGTTTTTAAAAATTGAAAGGATCTCAATAAAATAAATAATAAATAAAATAAAGGAATTTGTTTCAAAGATTCAGGATTTGAGGCATTTTTTTATTCTATGTTATAGAAATTCGAAAGTAAAGTAACAGATATAAACAATCAAGTTTTGGTCCATGTTTTTATTTGGAATGGAAGACAAGCAAATAATTTTGCCTAAAATGAGCTAATAATGAAGTCAATCGAATTATGAATAAATTACAAATAAATTGATTGACTTTATTATTATTGACTTTAATTGACTTTATTAGATCTTTAGTCAATTTTATGATTCAGAGTCTTTTTTAGTCGAATTTTTATCTTTTATTCTTAATTTATTCTTAATATGTATTCGAAATCGAAATAACTTAAATGGAAATATAAAGTAGAATTTGTTTTATCTTCCTATTCAATAGTTTCCGTTTATTGAATACTGTGTTTATTGAATACTTAAGTATTCACTTTTAATAATAATAATCTTTTTATTTGACCAATTATAACTTCGTGATTTGAATATTAAAAAAAAATACTCAACATCAATATTAATATTTGATATAGACTGCAAAATTGAAAATGAAAAAAATTCTATTTAAGTTATTATATCTTGATTTTTTTATTGATTTCTTTCAAAAGAGGCAAGAGCCGGTGAATCGTAAACAAAAACAAAAAACGAATATTAATATTAAATATTAATTAAATCAAAAATTTTTCTATTTTATTATGGAACAGATATATCAATATGCATGGATCATACCCTTACTTACACTTCTAGCTCCTTTGTTAATAGGAACGGGACTTTTCTTTTTCCCAGCGGCAACAAAAAATCTTCGGCGTATATGGGCTTTTTCGAGTATTTCATTGTTAAGTATAGTTATGATTTTTTCGATCAAGCTATTTATTCAGCAAATAAATAGTAATTCTATTTATCAATATGTATGGTCTTGGACCATTAATAATGATTTTTCTTTAGAATTTGGATACTTGATCGATCCACTTACTTCTATTATGTCAATATTAATCACTACTGTTGCAATTCTGGTTCTTATTTATAGTGATAATTATATGTCTCATGATCAGGGATATTTGAGATTTTTTGCGTATATGAGTTTTTTCAATACTTCCATGTTGGGGTTAGTTACTAGTTCAAATTTGATACAAATTTATATTTTTTGGGAATTAGTTGGAATGTGTTCATATCTATTAATAGGTTTTTGGTTTACACGCCCTATTGCCGCAAATGCTTGTCAAAAAGCCTTTGTGACTAATCGTGTAGGAGATTTTGGTTTATTATTAGGAATTTTAGGTGTTTATTGGATAACAGGTAGTTTCGAGTTTCGGGATTTGTTTGAAATATTCAATAACTTAATTAATAATAATGAGGTCAATTCTTTACTTTGTATTTCATGTGCTTTCTTATTATTTGCCGGTGCAATTGCTAAATCAGCCCAATTTCCCCTTCATGTATGGTTACCCGATGCGATGGAGGGGCCTACCCCTATTTCAGCTCTTATACATGCTGCTACCATGGTAGCAGCGGGAATTTTTTTAGTTGCTCGACTCCTTCCTATTTTCATAGTTATACCTTACATAATGTATGGAATATCTTTTATAGGTATAATAACCGTACTTTTAGGAGCAACTTTAGCTCTTGCTCAAAAAGACATTAAGAGAAGTTTAGCTTATTCTACAATGTCTCAATTGGGTTATATGATGTTAGCTCTAGGCATGGGTTCTTATCGAGCTGCTTTATTTCATTTAATTACTCATGCTTATTCAAAAGCATTATTGTTTTTAGGATCCGGATCCCTTATTCATTCAATGGAAACTATTGTTGGATATTCTCCGGATAAAAGTCAGAATATGGTTCTTATGGGCGGGTTAACAAAACACGTACCAATTACAAAAATTGCTTTCTTAATAGGTACACTTTCTCTTTGTGGTATTCCACCTCTTGCTTGTTTTTGGTCCAAGGATGAAATCCTTAATGATAGTTGGGTATATTCGCCACCTTTTGCAATAATAGCTTATTTTACAGCTGGATTAACTGCATTTTATATGTTTCGAATTTATTTACTTACGTTTGAAGGTCATTTAAACCTTTTTTTAAAAAATTACAGTGGAACAAAAAGCAGTTCGTTTTATTCAATATCTTTATGGGGGAAAGAAGGATTGAAAAAGATTAATCAAACATTTCCTTTATTAAACTTATTAACAATGAATAATAAGGAAAAGACTTCTTTTTTTTCGAAAAACCCATATCAAATTGATAGAAATTTAAGAAAAATGATGCGATCTTTTATTACTATTACTGATTTTGCCAATAAGAAGAATATTTGTTTATATCCTCATGAATCGGACAATACTATGTTATTTCCTCTGATTGTATTGATTCTTTTTACTTTATTTATTGGATTCATAGGAATTCCATTCAATAAAGATGAAATGGATTTGGATATATTAACTAAATCGTTAAGTCCATCTATAAACCTTTTACATTCAAATTCGAATAGTTCTGTGGACTGGTATGAATTTGTGATAAATGCAACTTTTTCGGTTAGTATAGCTTATTTTGGAATATTTATAGCCTTCTTTTTTTATAAACCTGTTTATTCATCATTAAAAAATTTTGACTTAATCAATTCATTTGATAAAAAGGGCTCAAAGAGAATTTTTGGGGACAAAATACTAAATGTAATATATAATTGGTCCGCTAATCGTGGTTATATAGATGCTTTTTATGCAACATCCTTAATTAAGGGTGTAAGAGGTTTGGCTGAACTAGTTTCTTTGTTTGATAGACGAATAATTGATGGAATTCCGAATGGTTTTGGTATTACAAGTTTTTTTGTAGGGGAGGGTATCAAGTATATAGGAGGGGGTCGAATTTCCTCGTATCTTTTTTGGTATTTATTCTATGTATCAATTTTTTTATTAATTTACTATTTTCATTTTTCTAATCTCGTTTTTTTATCGAGTACATCTATATAAACTAGTTTTTTGTCTAGAACTGTAATTCTATTATTTAATTCATTGCTTAAACTGTTTCTTTTTTGTTCATTCGTAGAAATCCAATAATTGTATAGTTCATTATCATATAAGAATTTTTCTGTTGTATCCAAAGAAATCTTTCGTTGTATCATTTCCCAGAAAATTGATAAACTGGGTGGATATGTAAAAGAAATTCTTTGTTTTCCATCATTTTGACATGTATAAAAAAAATATTGTGACATTTCATTTCTTACCGCATTTTCCAATTGATTGTTTTTTATATATCGCGTTGGACGATTCCAACGTTTATAGTCGAAAAGAAGAAAAAGAAGGGGTTTTTTAAACCAGA